GGATATTTCCGAGTTGATGAAAATACTGTTTATAAACTGGATGTGTAAAAAACCGGAATTCCTGCTTTCGAATTCTACTGATACAGAAGAAAAACCAAAAGAAAGTGAGAAAAGAGAAGAAGACAAAAGAGAAGAAGACAAAAGAAAAGAGAAAATCCGGATGGATATAGCCGAAGCCTGGGATAGTATTATATTTGCTCAAGTACTAAGAGGTTGTCTTTTACAAACCCAATCAATTATTAGAAAATATATTCTAGTGCCTTCAGTAATAATAGTTAAAAACATCATTCGTATGCTATTATTTCAATTTCCCGAATGGTCTGAGGATTTAGCGGATTGGAATCGAGAAATACATGTTAAATGCACCTATAATGGAGTTCAATTATCCGAAACAGAATTTCCAACAAACTGGTTAACAGATGGTATTCAAATAAAAATTCTATTTCCTTTTCGTCTAAAACCTTGGCACAGACCTAAGTTAAACTTCCCTCATAAAGATCGAATGCAAAAGAAAGGCCAAAAAGAGAATTTTTGTTTTTTAACAGTTTTGGGAATGGAAACCGAATTGCCTTTTGGGTTTCCCCCAAAAAAACTTTTAGTTTTTGAACCCATCTTTAAAAAACTCAGAAAAAAAATTATAAAATTTCAAAAGAATTTTTTTCTAGTTATAAAAATTTCAAAAGAAAGATCAAAAGAAAGAATAAAATTTTTTCTAAATTTATCCAAAGAAAGAAATAATTGGGTCATCAAAAAAATTTTATTTCTAAAAGAAATAATAAACAAACTTTCAAAATCAAAAAAAAATTCAATTCTATTATTTCGATTTAGAGAAGTATATGAATTAAATGAAACTAAAAAAGATTTGATAATCACTAATCAGACAATTCATAAAAATCACATTTCCCCTCAAATTTGCCCTATGGATTGGACAAATTATTTATTGACAGAAAAAAAAATGAAAGATCTGACTGCTAGAACAAGTACAATTCTAAATGAAATAGAAAAAATTAGAAAAGAAAAGAAAAATGGATTTCTAACCTCCGAAATCAATATTAGCCCTACCCAAATAACTTATAATGCTAAAAAAAGAAAATCATCAAAAAAGATTTCGCAGATATTAATATTAAAAAGAAGAAATACTCGATTCTTGCGTAAATTCAATTTTTTTATAAAAATGTTGATTGAAAAGATATACATAGACATCTTTCTAGGTATCATTAATATTCCGAAGATCCATCATGTACATCTTTTTCTTGAATTAACAAGAAAAATTATTAATAAATATATTTACAATAATAAAGAGAATTGCAAAAGGATCGATAAAACAAATCAAAATACAAATCGTTTTATTTCGATTATAAAAAAATTACTTAATATTTGTGTTATTAATAAGAATTTACGAATTTTTTGTGATGTATCTTCCTTGTCACAAGCATATGTATTTTATAAATTATCACAAATCCAAGTTATTAATTTATATAAGTTAAGATCTGCTCTTCAATATCACGAAGCATCTCTTTTTGTTAAAAATAAAATAAAAAAAGATTTTGAAGCCCAAGAACTATTTCATTCCGACTTAAAAGATAACAATTTTATAAATTCTGTAATGAATCAATGGAAAAGCTGGTTAAAAAATTATTATCAATATAAATACAATTTATCTCAGATTAAATGGTCTAGATTAATACCACAAAAATGGCGAAATAGAATTAATCAACGTCGTATGGTTCAAAATCAAGATTTAAACAAATGGAATTTATATGAAAAAGACCAACTAATTTATTACGAAAAAGAAAATGATTTCGAAGGGGACTCATTACCAAGTCAAAAAAAGAATTTTAAAAAACATTATCGATATAATTTTTTATTATATAAATTTATTAATTATGAAAATAAGAAAGACTCATATATTTATAGATCACCATTACAAATAAATAATAAACATGAGATTTCTTATAATTATAACACAACTAAAAACAATTTTTTGGATATGTTCGGAGATATATCTATTAATAATTATCTAGCAGAAGAGGATATTAACAATATGGAGAAACCCCCAGATAAAAACTATTTTGATTGTAAAATTAGCAAGTTTTGTATTAGAAAGAAAGTGGATATTGAGTCCTGGATCGATACCGGAACCAAACAAAAAAAAAATATTACGACTGGAACTCATAAGTATCAAATAATTGATAAAATTGATAACAAAGATATTTTTTTTCTTACGATTCAACAAGATCACGAAGTCAATTCAGCCAATAAAAAAAAAAACCTTTTTGATTGGATGGAAATGAATGAAGAAATACTACATCAGCCCATATCAAATTTGGAACTTTGGTTCTTTCCAAAATTTGTGATATTTTGCAACACATATGAGATAAAACCGTGGGTAATACCAATCAAATTACTTCTTGTAAATTTTAATAATGACAATGAAAAAATAAATGAAAATAAAAAAATCAATAGAAAGAAAAATGGTGATTTTTTTATATCTATATTCTCGAATAAAAAAAAATCTATTGAATTAAAGAATCAAAATCACGAAGAAAAAGAATCCGAGGAACCAATGGATCTTGGATCAGTTCTGTCAAATCAAGAAAAAGATATTGAAGAAGATTATGCAGAATCAAACACGAAAAAACGTAGGAAGCAAAAACAATACAAAAGTAATACGGCAAGAGAACTTTATTCTTTCCTACAAAAACATTTAGGTTTTCAATTAAAATGGCATGCTTTTTTAAATCAAAAAATAATTAATAATATCAAAGTATTTGGTCTCCTACTTAGACTAACGAATCCACGAGAAATTATTATATCCTCTGTTCAAAGAAGCGAAATGAGTCTGGATATTCTAATGATTCAAAAAAATTTCACTCTTACAGAATTTATGAAAAAGGGAATATTGATTATTGAACCAATGTATTTATCGGTAAAAATAAAAAATAACGGACACTTTATTATATATCAAACCATAAGTATTTTATTGATTCATAAGAGCAAACAACAAATTAATCAAAGATACAGAAAAAAAAGCTACGTTATTAAAAATAAGTTTACCGAATTCATTGAAAGACATCAAAATATAACTGGAAATAAAGAAAAAAATAATTATGTACTTGTTCTTGAAAATTTTTTATCCCCTAAACGTTGTAGAGAATTGAGAATTCAATTTTCTTTGAATTCAAAAAATAGAAATGCTATTCATATAAATATAAATACAAAAATTTTCAACGGTAATAACATAAAAAACTACAAGCCCATTTTGTATAAAAGCAAATATTTTGCTAAAGATACAAATAAACTACTTAAATTAAAGCCTTTTCTTTGTCCCATTTATCAATTAGAAGATTTAGTTTGTATGAATCGATATTGGTTTAATACCAATAACGCTAGTCGGTTCAGTATGTTAAGGATACATATATATCCACAATTGAAAATTCGTTGAAAATATGGTAAGGGCGTATTTTTCATATATTATTCCATAGCATGCCTGATCTAATATATAAATCTAGTATATAAAAAAAGAGATGAGTACATATATTGTTTTACATTCAGATTGTATTTTGATACATGTAATTCAATCATACATTAATTAGATCTAGAAATCAATCAATGAATTTACCTTTCTTTTTTTTTTTTTTTTTTAGATATCAATTTTTCTCTTTTGTAAACCAAGAAATATACGATCCTTTTGGATCTCTAGCCGAATAAAAAATTGGATTGATTAATGATAAATTTTATTTGACAACATTAGGAATTCCTAACAAAGGAACGATTAGTCTGTATACAAAATTAAAATGAACTGACATTATTCATTATTTATTATTTATTATAAGAATAAACAATAAATTATTTATTATAACAATAACATTATTTATTATAACAATAACATTATTTATTATTATAATTACTGATCAATAAAATACTGATCAATAATAATTTTATCAAAAAAAAAAGGAGGGATTTCTTGTTATGATAAAAAATTCATTCATCTCAGTTATTTCACAAGACGAAAACAGGGGATCCGTCGAATTTCAAATAGTCAATTTTACTAATAAGATACGAAGGCTTACTTCACATTTGGAATTTCATAGAAAAGACTATTTATCTCAAAGAGGTTTACGAAAAATACTAGGAAAACGCCAACGGCTACTGTCTTATTTGGCAAAGAAAAATAGAGTACGTTATAAAAAAGTAATTACCCAACTGGATATTCGGGAGTCAACAATTTGTTAATTTGAGGAGTCTTTTTTTTTTTTTTATTTGATTTTTTAGATCTTGAATTTTGATTAATTTCTTTTCGTTTTCAGTAATTCATGGAAGAATGAATCGAGGAAACCCCTAATGAATGTACCAGTTATAAGAAAAGACCTTATGATAGTCAATATGGGTCCCCACCACCCCTCAATGCATGGCGTTCTTCGACTCATCGTTACTCTAGATGGTGAAGACGTTATTGACTGTGAACCAATATTAGGTTATTTACACAGAGGAATGGAAAAAATTGCGGAAAACCGAACAATTATACAATATTTGCCTTATGTAACACGTTGGGATTATTTAGCTACTATGTTCACAGAAGCAATAACAGTAAATGGGCCAGAACAGTTGGGAAATATTCAAGTACCTAAAAGAGCCAGTTATATCAGAGTAATTATGTTGGAGTTGAGCCGTATAGCTTCTCATCTGTTATGGCTTGGTCCTTTTATGGCGGATATTGGTGCACAAACCCCTTTCTTCTATATTTTTAGAGAAAGAGAGTTAATATATGATTTATTCGAAACTGCCACTGGTATGAGAATGATGCATAATTTTTTTCGTATCGGAGGAATAGCAGCTGATTTACCTCATGGCTGGATCGATAAATGTTTGGATTTCTGCGATTATTTTTTAACAGGAATTACTGAATATCAAAAACTTATTACGCAAAATCCTATTTTTTTAGAACGAGTTGAAAGAATAGGTATTATTGGTGCAAAGGAATCAATAAATTGGGGTTTATCAGGACCAATGCTACGAGCTTCCGGGGTACAGTGGGATCTTCGTAAAGTTGATCATTATGAGTGTTACGACGAATTTGATTGGGAAGTCCAGTGGCAAAAAGAAGGCGATTCATTAGCTCGTTATTTAGTCCGAATTGGTGAAATGACAGAATCCATAAAAATTATTCAACAGGCTCTGGAAAGAATTCCGGGAGGGCCCTATGAGAATTTAGAAACCCGACATTTTAATAGAAAAAAAGATGGAGACTGGAATGATTTTGAATATCGTTTCATTAGTAAAAAAACTTCTCCTACTTTTGAATTGCCTAAACAAGAACTTTATGTCAGAGTCGAAGCCCCAAAGGGAGAATTGGGAATTTTTCTGATAGGGGATCAGAGTGGGTTTCCTTGGCGATGGAAAATTCGCCCCCCAGGTTTTATCAATTTGCAAATTCTTTCTCAATTACTTAAAAGAATGAAATTGGCTGATATTATGACAATACTAGGTAGCATAGATATCATTATGGGGGAAGTTGATCGTTGAAATGATACTTAATCTTGATACAACAGAAACAATTGATATAAGAGAAGTACAAGTTATCAATTCTTTTTCTGGATTGGAATCCTTAAACTTAAACGACGTCTATGGAATTATATGGATGCTTGTCTCTATTTTTACTCTTATATTGGGAGTTGTGATAGGTATACTAGTAATTGTATGGTTAGAAAGAGAAATATCTGCAGGGATACAACAACGTATTGGACCTGAATATGCCGGCCCTTTAGGAGTTCTTCAAGCTCTAGCGGATGGGACAAAATTACTTTTCAAAGAAAATCTTTTTACATCTCGGGGTGATACTCGTTTTTTCAGTATCGGACCGTCCATAGCAGTCATATCAACTCTATTAAACTATTTGGTAATTCCTTTTGACTATCGCTTTGTTTTAGCTGATCTAAATATCGGCATTTTTTTATGGATTGCCATTTCAAGTATTGTTCCTATTGGACTTCTTATGTCAGGATATGGATCAAATAATAAATATTCCTTTTTAGGTGGTCTACGAGCTGCTGCTCAATCGATTAGTTATGAAATACCATTAACTCTCTGTGTATTATCCATATCTCTACGTGTGATTCGTTAAAACATAAGTTTTTTCCTATTCTTTTTTTTTTTCTTTTTCTATTTTTCTTTCGAAAAATAGAAAAAGAAAAAAATTGAATAGGATGTCTTCATTTTTGTATTTATCATTTAGGTTAATGAAGTAAATTGGATAGTTATATGAGTGAAAGAAAACAGCTTCTAAATTTTTCTAAATTTGCAGTAAAAAAAAATTGAGACTCATTTCTTATGTACAAAAGTAAAACAAAAAGAGACATAAGAATACGAGACCGAGACCGGTTACCCCAAGATTGATTGATTAATCGTCCGAGCTTGAAGCGGGTTCAAAAGATCAACCTTATTGAGTTTTTACTATCATTTATATGTATTCCCATTATCATAAGGTTAATGTAATGGGCAGTTGAGAAAGAATAGAATGGGTGGATGGTTAGGAACACCAAGATACACAAAGGATTAGTAACAGAGATTCTTGAAATTATTCAAAAGAATATTTCTGCATAATAATAATATAAAAAGAATATTAATTGGAGTTCGAAATTGGTAGAAATGATCAGACAGTACTCTCCATGATTCCGATCCAAAGTATGCTTCCAACCACCGATTAAAGAAATAATTATCAGGAACGAAAGAACCCTTTACTTTTTTTTTTCTTTTTTTTTCTATATCCATATTCATAGAGAGCGAGTTCATATCATAATTCATGAACTAAAGGAATGCCCAATTCTTTTTAATACTCGAAAACGATAGATTAAAAAAAAATATTTATTGGTATGGTTACAAGGAGTATTTTATTGAAGGATTTAAGTTATTACTCAAGAAAGAAAAATTGAAATTCTTAATTAAAGGATGAGATTAATTCAGAAGTGCTTTTTTTAGAATATTATAACAGACAGAATTCCGTTGGTTGAATTTAGGAACGTCCGATAAACTTTGATCTTATCTATGATACAAATATATCAAGATAAATAATACAATCCGGTCCTTAGATTTTTTATGACCTTCGAGGAGCCGTATGAGGTAAAAATCTCATGTACAGTTCTGTAATAGCGATGGCAGCAGTGATGTTATTACCGACTATGATTGTCTAATAGTTTAAGTACAGTTGATATAGTTGAGGCACAATCCAAATATGGGGTTTGGGGGTGGAATTTGTGGCGTCAACCTATAGGGTTTATTATTTTTTTAATTTCTTCCTTAGCAGAATGTGAGAGATTGCCTTTTGATTTACCAGAAGCAGAAGAAGAATTAGTAGCGGGTTATCAAACCGAATACTCAGGTATCAAATTTGGGTTATTTTATGTTGCTTCCTATTTAAACTTATTAGTTTCTTCATTATTTGTAACAGTTCTTTACTTGGGCGGTTGGAATTTCTCTATTCCGTACATATTCGTTCCTGAGCTATTTGAAATAAATAAAGTAAGTGGAATCTTTGAAGCAATAATTGGTATCTTTATTACATTGGTTAAAACTTATTTATTCTTGTTCATTCCTATTACAACAAGATGGACTTTACCTAGACTAAGAATGGACCAACTGTTAAATCTCGGATGGAAATTTCTTTTACCTATTTCTCTCGGTAATTTATTATTAACAACCTCTTCCCAACTCTTTTCACTATAAATAAAAAAAAAGAATACTTTTCTATATCTATAACTTGTCTCAAACAAGAGAAAGAAACAAACATAAAATTCTTCATAAATATTTACGATATGCTCCCTATGGTAACTGGCCTCATGAATTATGGTCAACAAACTATACGAGCTGCAAGGTACATTGGTCAAAGTTTCATGATCACCTTATCCCACGCAAATCGTTTACCTGTAACGATTCAATATCCTTATGAAAAATTAATCGCATCCGAACGTTTCCGCGGCCGAATCCATTTTGAATTTGATAAATGTATTGCTTGTGAAGTATGTGTTCGTGTATGTCCTATAGATCTACCTGTTGTTGATTGGAAATTGGAAACCGATATTCGAAAGAAACAGCTGCTTAATTACAGTATTGATTTCGGAATCTGTATATTTTGTGGAAACTGTGTTGAGTATTGTCCAACAAATTGTTTATCAATGACTGAAGAATATGAGCTTTCTACTTATGATCGGCACGAATTAAATTATAATCAAATTACGTTAGGTCGTTTACCAATGTCAGTAATTGACGATTATACAATTCGGACAATTTTGAATTTGCCTCAAAAAAAATGAATAAACCTCCCGCGACTTCAAAATTGATTAAAGAACAATTTTTAATTACTAAAATGACTAAACTAGAATTCCGTTTTGATTAAAGAGAGAGAACTGGAATGACGTTTTTCTTTCATTTTATTCAGTCAATAATTACAAATAGCAACTATTGATTTAACTGCTTGATTTTTCTTTCATTTTATTCAGTCAATAATTACAAATAGCAACTATTGATTTAACTGCTTGATGAGAATTGCATCACAACTTAATTTGGATTGAAAATCTATTAATATATCCCTAATTCTATTCATAATTATTTCGAAATTTGAATTTAGAGTGTCGGATTATCCTTTTCCCGAAAGAATAAAATTAGTCCAATAGTTTGACTTTTACCTACAGTAATTTACATCTCTTAGGGTTTAATCTAATTAGGAATCAAATATAATTAAGTTTTTCCCGGTCGGACCAATAAGGTCATGAAAAAACAATTCGATTTTTTATCTTTTATTTTATCGTACAATGGATTTACCTGGACCAATACATGATTTTCTTTTAATATTTTTCGGATTAGGTCTTATATTAGGGGGTCTGGGAGTAGTATTATTTACCAACCCAATTTTTTCTGCCTTTTCGTTGGGATTCGTTTTTGTTTGTATATCCTTATTCTATATTTTATCAAACTCTCATTTTGTAGCTGCTACGCAGCTCCTTATTTATGTAGGAGCTATAAATGTTTTAATTATATTCGCTGTGATGTTCATGAATGGTTCAGAATATTACAAGGATTTTAATCTTGGCACTGTTGGGGATGGGGTTACTTCCTTAGTTTGTACAAGTATTTTTGTTTCATTAATTACTATTATTCCAGATACGTCGTGGTACCGGATTATTTGGACTACAAGAGCCAATCAGATTCTAGAGCAAGATTTGTTGGTAAGTAATGCTCAACAAATTGGAATTCATTTATCAACAGATTTTTTTCTTCCATTTGAATTCATTTCAATAATTCTTTTAGTTGCTTTGATAGGTGCGATTGCTGTGGCTCGTCAATAATAAATCTTTCAAATTAGCAATCGCAATTCAAATTAAACTTTTTAAAGGTTCTTCATGGATAAATTCTTTTATTTGATTTATTATCAATATATTTATTTCTTTTTTACTTGTGACATTTTTATTCTAGTCAATCTAACCTGGTGATGTTGAATTGTTGTTCATATTGAAATAAAGCGAAATTGATATGATAAGGAGTTGTTCGATGATGCTCGAACATGTACTTGTTTTGAGTGCCTATTTATTTTCTATTGGTATTTATGGATTGATCACGAGTCGAAATATGGTTAGAGCCCTTATGTGTCTTGAACTTATACTGAATGCCGTTAATATAAATTTCATAACATTTTCTGATTTTTTTGATAATCGTCAATTAAAAGGAAATATTTTCTCAATTTTTGTTATAGCCATTGCAGCCGCGGAAGCAACTATTGGATTGGCTATTGTTTCGTCAATTTATCGTAACAGAAAATCAATCCGTATCAATCAATCGAATTTATTGAATAAATAGTACTAATTATATAAAATAGAATATTTATATTTATCAAGTCAAATTGATGAATATGATAATAACATACTGATTATGTTTGTTAAAACGTATAAAATTAAAGTACCTTGGCTCTATTTCCATCTTATGAATCGATTCTAAATTGAATAGAAAAATTTTGGTAAATCATTGATTCATCTGGTGTTTAAATATATGATTCATTTCGAAAATTACTAGATTGAAAATTTATGGTGTTCAAAAAAAAATTTATAGATCCAATGTCACATTCAGTAAAGATTTATGATACGTGTATAGGGTGTACTCAATGTGTCCGAGCCTGCCCCACAGATGTATTAGAAATGATACCTTGGGACGGATGTAAAGCTAAGCAAATCGCTTCTGCTCCAAGAACGGAAGACTGTGTCGGTTGTAAGAGATGTGAATCCGCCTGTCCAACGGATTTTTTGAGTATTAGAGTTTATTTATGGCATGAAACAACTCGAAGCATGGGTCTAGCTTATTGATACTTTCTACAAAAACCCACTTGAATACATTTGATTTTTTGTTTATCGACAAAAACCCGTACTCGAAAATGAAAATATATATTTTCATTTTCGAGTACGGGTTTTTGTGACCCAAGTCTATCTTGTCTTTACCACGAATTCTTTTCCTTGGTTAACAATATTTGTAGGTTTACCGATATCCGCGGGCTCTTTAATGTTCTTTTTTCCACATAAAGGAAATAAGGTAATTAGGCAGTATACTATATACATTTCTATATTAGAACTTCTTTTAATGACCTATACATTTTCTTATTATTTCCAATTGGAGGATCCCTTAATTCAATTGACAGAGGATTATAAATGGATCAATTTTTTTGATTTTTACTGGAGATTAGGAATAGATGGACTTTCTCTAGGACCTATTTTACTGACAGGATTTATCACCACTTTAGCTACTTTAGCGGCTTGGCCAGTTACTCGTAATTCCAGATTATTCTATTTTTTGATGTTAGCAATGTATAGTGGTCAAATAGGATTATTTTCTTCTCAAGATCTTTTACTTTTTTTTATCATGTGGGAGTTAGAATTAATTCCCGTTTATCTAGTTCTATCTATGTGGGGGGGAAAGAAACGCCTGTATTCGGCTACAAAGTTTATTTTGTATACTGCAGGAAGCTCTATTTTTTTATTAATAGGAGCTTTAGGTATCGCTTTATATGGTTCCAATGAACCAACATTTAATTTGAAAACATTAGCAAATCAATCATATCCTGTAGCTTTGGAAATAGTATTATATATTGGATTTCTTATTACTTTTGCTGTTAAATTGCCGATTATGCCCTTCCATACATGGTTGCCAGATACGCATGGGGAAGCACATTACAGTACTTGCATGCTTTTAGCCGGAATCTTATTAAAAATGGGAGCATATGGGTTGATTCGAATCAATATGGAATTATTGCCCCACGCTCATTCTATATTTTCTCCATGGTTGATAATAATAGGCGCAATGCAAATAATCTATGCAGCTTCAACATCTTCTGGTCAACGAAATTTAAAAAAAAGAATAGCTTACTCTTCGGTATCTCATATGGGTTTTATAATTATAGGAATTTACTCTATAAGCGATATGGGACTGAATGGAGCCATTTTACAAATAATATCACATGGATTTATTGGCGCTGCACTTTTTTTCTTGGCAGGAACGAGTTTTGATAGAATACGTCTTGCTTATCTTGACGAAATGGGCGGAATGGCTACCCCAATGCCAAAAATATTTATGATGTTCAATATCTTATCATTAGCCTCCCTTGCATTGCCAGGTATGAGTGGTTTTTTTGCGGAATTGATAGTTTTTTTTGGAATAATTACCGACCAAAAATATCTTTTAATACCAAAAATACTAATTACTTTTGTAATGGCAGTTGGAATGATATTAACTCCTATTTATTTATTATCTATCTTACGCCAAATGTTCTATGGATACAAGCAGTTTAATACCCCAAACTCTTATTTTTTTGATTCTGGACCGCGAGAGTTATTTGTTTTGATTGCTATCCTTTTTCCTGTAATGGGTATTGGTATTTATCCGGATTTCGTTCTCTCATTATCAGTTGACAAGGTAGAAGCTATTCTATCTAATTTTTTTTATAAGTAATTTTTATAAAATAAAATAAACAATCAAAAATGAATCTTATGTTTTTTTTTTTAATTTAAAATTGTTAGTAAAGTTAGAAATAAAAGAAAGAAATTGTAAATAGATATGTTTGACATTTGTGAGAACTTTTTGAATCAAATAATATAGTGATTCAAAAGGTTCTCAATAGGTTATCCGAAGTTTCTTATATATATGTACTATATATGTGCTACGCTATCCTATGATTGTATTCGTCAGACTCTTGCTTCCATTCAATTAAATGTTAATGTGAATGAACCATAACTATGTAACCCTATTCCTAATAAATTAACTCCGAAATAGCATATCCAAATTATAAGAAAGCCAATAGACGCAACAATTGCGGAATTTAAACCATCAAATTTTGTTTTTGTTCGAGTATGGAAATAAATGGCGAATATAATCCAAGTAATAAATGCCCAAGTTTCTTTTGGGTCCCAATTCCAATATGATCCCCATGCTTCATTAGCCCAGACTGCTCCCGAAAGAATACCTATGGTTAAAAAAATAAACCCTATACTAATAATACGATAACCCCAATGGTCTAATTGTTGAATCAATTGAAACCTGTAATAATTCTTAGAAGAAAAAAAAGAAGTATTTCTTAAAACATTACTTCTTTCCGTCATGTATTGGACCTCGTCAAAAGAAAATGAATCCTTTAATAAATCATTGCTTTTATCAAAAATTTTTATGACTTTTTGAAATGTAATTACTAGAAGTGCTACTGATAGTAATGATCCACATAAAAGAGCAGCATATCCCAATATCATCATACTGACATGCATCATTAACCACTGGGATTGAAGAGCAGGGACTAAGATTTCAGATTGATGTATGTTAGTTAAAAACCCCGAAGTAGCAAAGCCTTGGGTAAACAAAGTACTTGGTAGTGTTATTGTGTTTAAATAATTTTTATGCCTTTTCCAATACGGAATTATATGAATAATTGCGAAACCCCATGAAAGAAAAATTAATGATTCATATAAATTACTTAATGGTAAATGTCCCAAATAAATCCAACGAATAACTAATAATCCTGTTATACAGAAAAAAGTAATTATTATGCCCTTTTCTGACGAGTCATATAGTCTTACGAATTCATTGACTAATAAATTTATCAAATGAATTGTAATTACAATTGAAACGACCGAAAAAGATATATGAGTTAATATATGTTCTAGAGTCGAAAATATCATAAAAATTTTTAACTTAAAAAAAAAAGACTTAAAAAAAAAAAAGGGGGGCCATCAATTCTATGGAATTGAAATCAAGAATTGAATTTATTATAGGATTTTTTGTATCCTTTTGAAAATAAAATTAAAAGATGTTATGCCGCCACTCGGACTCGAACCGAGATGCTCTAGCACTGCTTCCTAAGAGCAGCGTGTCTACCGATTTCACCATAGCGGCTTGCTCGAAATCATAATAACCGATTTTTATTCAATCGTCGATCTTGAAGGGTTCCATTTAATGCAATATTTTACTTTATTAGTAAACATAAAACATCTAAATTAATAAAGAAAAATTCGTTTACGTTTAATTAAAGAAGTATTTGAACGTTCCTATAAGAATCTTTAGGATAACAATTCTTATTCTTATTATAAGTTATTGTGTCAATTTTAGTTAACTTAACAATGGTGTTTTTTTTTAGTTTATACTCTTCTCTTATACAAAAAAACTCTCGTACTATATATATATTACTAATATACTATATATTATATAGTATATATTATGTACTATATAGCATATATATATATATAATATAAATAAATTATATGAATATATATAAATAAATTATATAAATAGGTCTGACTTCAATCCATGGAAAAAAGAAAAAAAAAAATAGAATTTTTTTATGGTTATGGATTACAATTTCAGCACTCCATTTAAAAGATTTATAGAAATATTTTATTGTATTAATTTTTGGTGTTTCAATCTATAGAAAATTTCTGGTATGATTTGGTAACCCAATTGGGTATTGATCTGGGCATAAGCATATAACCAAAAAGTTTCGAGTTTTGTCTCAAATAAAGAATCTTATTTAATTTAATAGATACCTTGATCCCTCCTCCCGAGCAAGCATATGATCTAAAACTGAAATCGATCATTCAAAATTGATCCATATTTCCTCTAGATAAATATGCAAAGTACTTTTTATTTTTTATTAATTAAATTGGATTAAAATAAAAGTGATGAAGGATTTATTCTATATAGTGAGTTAGAATAATAATTGTTAAGAAAATTACAAAATAAGATTTAAAGTTAATCCATTCTTTTTGACTAAAGATCCTAGTAGATATAATATACTCTTTTTTATTCAAATAGTATAAAAATAGAAAGAAGACAAAACTTATCAATATTTATTATTGGAATTGTGTGAAATTGTGACAAGCAAGCCGATGGGGAAAATCAAAATCCCCATCTTGGAAATATTACACTATACTAAAAAGAAAAAAGTGAAATTTCCTGTCTTTGCTTTATTATTCTTTTTTTTTTTTTTGAAAACAAAAAAAAAAGAGTATTGTTTTTAAAATTTATTAAACAAAAAAAATTTTATTGGACATATGATAATTCTACATATGATAGGATAAAAATAAAATGAGTTGAATTTAATATTGATTAATTCAAAACATTCAAAAATAGATTTCTTTTTTTATATTTTCTATTTATTATTTTCTATTTTATTTATTATTTTCTATTTATTAAAAATTATTTCTAATTTCTATTTTATATATATTTTATATATATTTTTTATATATATTTTATATATATTTTATATATATTTTATATATATTTTATATATATTTTATATATATTTATCATGGTATTTTTATCATGGTATTTATATATATTTATATATATAAATAATTTATTAAATAATTCATATTATATATTATATATTATAATATTATAATATTATAATATATAATATATAGAATATGATAAACATATAATATGATAACCAATAAACTAACCAATAAACAAAAAAAAAAACTATAACTTTCCTTACATCAAAGGGAGTCAAATTATTCCACCGTTTGATTTTTTATTTGTCGCACAAAAAAACTTTTTGAATTATTAGTAGAAAGAGATTTTGCTAACGAAAAAGCTTTCAAGGCTGCCCAATATCCCTTTCTTTTCCAAATATTTTTTCGAATACGCTTTTTGGATATAGAAGTACGCTTTTTTGGAACTGCCATTTTTTTCAAGAATGAAGAAATTATTTCTTATAGTTGGATGTGAAAGACATCTATTGTTCAAAAAAAAAAAAATTGTTCTTTAAGTATTTTATTCATTATCTATTGATTTTTTTTTTTCCAAAGTCTATTCTGTTTATAAAAAAGTATGTCTGCTTTACATTTCGATTTATATTTTTTTCCTTTTTCGTCCTATTCTCTTTATACGTGTAAGAAACTACATCAAAGAGTTTAAGAACTTAAATCCTATATTATCCTAATAAAAAAACTTTAATCGTTTTTTTTTTCGAGCTTTAATCGTTTTTTCGAGTAAGTAGTCAAGCTCCAAGAAAAAGTATACCTAATTGAAATTCCATTTTCAAACTCAAATGAAACTATTAGTGAATTTGTTCAAAAATAAAAATATAGGATTCATAAAGGATATCCTATTTAAAAAATTTTACTAATTTTTTTTTTTCTTTTTATCCTATGTAAAGGTCAAATGTCAAATCAAACATCATAGTATTTTTTACAAACATAATGAATACAAGACCAGAAATCAATCCCGAAATGCACTAATTAATGATTCTGAATAAAGCAATTAAAAAAAAAAAAATTATTCTTATTAAAAATCAAATACTAGTTTTGCTATAATTCTTTATCCTTTTTCTATGTATTTTTCTATGTATTTTTCTATGTATTATATATATATGTAAATTTTTATAAATTTTTGCAATCTATAAATCTATAAATAATAATTGAAATTTTCATTTTCTTTAGAAGAAATAGTTTTTCCCTCGTATTTTGGTTATATCATTTGACCACTTCTGACTTCTTGGTTTGAATATGTGAAGTATTTGAAAAAGATTTAGAATAATTAAGAATAGAAAAGTGTATTTAAGTTTTGTATCTTTCTTTTTTATTATTCGTTTTTTTTTTTATTAACTGACTTCTTTAAATTTTGAAATTTTAAAATAAATTAAAAAGAAAAAAGCCAATAAATCAGAAACAAGAAACAATTAATTATTAATTCAAACTAATAAGATTTTTTTATGGAACATACATATCAATATTCATGGATCATATCTTTTGTTACACTTCCAGTCCCTATGGTAATAGGAGCGGGACTCCTACTTTTTCCGACAGCAACAAAAAAACTTCGTCGTATGTGGACTTTCCCAAGTGTTTTATTGTTAAGTATAGTTATGATTTTTTCGATAGATTTGCCTATTCAACAAATCAATAGCAGTTCTATCTATCAATATGTATGGTCTTGGACCATCAATAATGATTTTTCTTTAGAGTTCGGACACTTGATCGACCCACTTACATCTATTTTGTCAATATTAATTACTACAGTTGGAACTTTGGTTCTTCTTTATAGTGACAATTATATGGCTCATGATCAAAGTTATTTGAGATTTTTTGCTTATATGATTTTTTTCAATACTTCAATGGTGGGATTAGTTACTAGTTCGAATTTGATACAAATTTATGTTTTTTGGGAATTGGTTGGAATGTGTTCTTATTTATTAATAGGGTTTTGGTTCACACGACCTATTGCCTCGAATGCTTGTCAAAAGGCATTTGTAACTAATCGTGTAGGGGACTTTGGCTTATTATTAGGAATTTTAGGTCTTTATTGGGTAACGGGCAGTTTCGAATTTCGGGATTTGTTCGAAATTTTCAATAACTTGATTGATAATAATGAGGTTAATTTTCTATTTGTTATTTTGTGTGCCTTTCTATTATTTTCCGGCGCAATTGCTAAATCGGCACAATTCCCCCTTCATGTATGGTTACCGGATGCCATGGAAGGACCTACTCCTATTTCTGCTCTGATACATGCTGCTACTATGGTAGCAGCGGGAATCTTTCTGGTAGCTCGACTTCTTCCTCTTTTTCTAGTCATACCTTACATAATGAATCTAATAGCTTTAATAAGTATAATAACAGTACTATTAGGAGCAACTTTAGCTATTGCTCAAAAAGATATTAAGCGAAGTTTAGCCTATTCTACAATGTCTCAATTGGGTTATATGATGTTAGCTCTAGGTATGGGTTCTTATCGAGTTGCTTTATTTCATTTGATTACTCATGCCTATTCGAAAGCATTGTTGTTTTTAGGATCTGGATCCATTATTCATTCAATGGAAGCTATTGTTGGTTATTCTCCAGATAACAGTCAAAATATGGTTCTTATGGGCGGTTTAACAAAACATGTTCCAATTACAAAAACGGCTTTTCTTTTAGGAACCCTTTCCCTTTGTGGTATTCCACCCCTTGCTTGTTTTTGGTCCAAAGATGAAATTCTTAAT